GATTATGTTAGAATATTTAGTGTCGAGTTCCACTTAAAATTTTTTGTAGATATTTTTAGGTTAACCTAGGGGTTAAGATAAAAGGTGGTGTGCACATATATATAAATAAATGTAATGGGGATGCCAATTTATATCTCAGCTTGTTGGCTCATACGTTCTTGGGTCCTTCTTGGTTTAGGGGTTTGACAAGGATAACGGGATTCTCTGAGCGTAGGGGGTAGGGGGGTTTGACGTGCGAAAACCAAGGGGGTAGTATAGCAGGAATAGTTAAATAAAGAGTGTTTATGTTATGTACTTGAGTTACAAGTATGTAATGTTTAAGTTATGTCTTTATAATAATTACAGTTATATATTGACATACAAGTGAAATGTTCAACCTTAATTGAACATTTTGGTATGCACTCTGAAATGCAAGATGAAAGGAAACCAAAAAAAAGATACGTTATGCATATAAAAGAATGCTTGGCATGGTGGGTAACGAGACATATGTACTACACCATTAATCAGATGCCAGTATAATTAATTAATTGGGGTATATTATTTATTAGCACCTGAAATAGGAACCAGATGCCAGTAATAGTTCAGTTGTGCAACCCCCACAATTATTGTCCCTGATTCTATCATGCATAATATACCTTTATATAAAACGGTTGGTGGTCTCTTACTACATTAACATGGTTTTCTAAAATGTTAGCTGATTTTTCAAGGAAAATTTTGAGGTCGACTTTTTATGGAATAAATATATTACCCATGTTAAAATAAGTTATTTCTGAGTTTTAATGTTATGCTTTATGCATACCTTATTTTTTAGTACTTGCTTTATGGTTAAATTAAGCGAATGGTGTTAATACATAAATATATTAATACATTTATGTAATATTGTATATATTATGTATTAAACCATAAGGAGTATTATTCTTTCAGAAGATAGTTTAGTTTTAGAATTCTGGCTTTGGGAGTCAGAGGTGAGAGTTGAAATCTTTCTTTTCTGGGCACTAGGGAGGATTTTAACCTCCGGTCTTCGGATTACAAGACCGATGCTTTAATGGGTTAAGCTACTAGGGCAAGCTTATTCTAGTATTTTGTTTTCTAATCATCCTGCTAGTGGTATGAGGATAAGGAATAGTGCGAAGTATAGGACGGATGCAATTTGTCCGATGATGGTGAATGGGTGTTCTACTGGTATGCCTCCAATTCATGTTAAGATGATTATGTCTGCTACTAAGGTTCAGAATAGGAATTGGGTGATTGGGCGGAATGCCAGTCCTCGTTGTTTTGAGGTGTGTATTAGGGGAACTACTATTAATACTAGGATAGAAAATAGTAGTGCTAGAACACCTCCGAGCTTGTTTGGGATGGATCGTAGGATAGCGTAGGCAAATAGGAAATATCATTCTGGTTTAATATGTGGTGGGGTAACTAGTGGATTGGCGGGGGTAAAGTTTTCTGGGTCTCCTAGTAGGTTTGGGGAGAATAATGCTAATGATGTAAGAGCTAGAAGTAGAATTACGAATCCAAATAGGTCTTTATATGTAAAGTATGGGTGGAAGGGGATTTTGTCTGCGTCTGAGTTTAGTCCAATTGGGTTATTTGATCCTGTTTCATGGAGGAATAATAAGTGTAGGATGGTTACTGCGGCGATGATGAATGGTAGTAGGAAATGGAATGCAAAGAATCGTGTAAGTGTTGCGTTGTCTACTGAGAATCCACCTCAGATTCATTGGACTAACATGTCTCCCACATATGGTACGGCGGATAGGAGGTTTGTAATTACTGTGGCACCTCAGAAGGATATTTGTCCTCATGGAAGGACGTAGCCGACGAAGGCTGTGACTATGACTAGTAATAGGAGGACTACTCCGATGTTTCAGGTTTCTTTGTAGAGGTATGACCCGTAATATAGGCCTCGGGCGATATGTATATAGATGCAGATGAAGAAGAATGAGGCTCCGTTGGCGTGGATGTTGCGGATTAATCAACCGTAGTTTACGTCTCGGCAGATATGGGTTACTGATGAAAATGCGGTAGAGATATCTGAGGTGTAGTGTATGGCTAGAAATAGGCCGGTTAGGATTTGGGTAATTAAGCATAGTCCGAGGAGGGATCCAAAGTTTCATCATGCTGAAATGTTGGATGGTGCTGGTAGGTCAACTAGTGCGTCGTTGGCGATTTTAATAAGAGGGTGTGTTTTTCGTAGGCTTGTCATTAATGGTTCTTGTAGTTGAATAACAACGGTGGTTCTTCAAGTCATTGGTCTCGGTTAAAGTCTGAGCAAGAATTATGACTTATTTCATGTTTTTATTATTGATGGCTTTGGTTGTAGGTTTGGTGGCTGTTGCTTCTAATCCTACGCCTTATTTTGCTGCTCTTGGTTTGGTGGTTGCAGCTGGGGTGGGATGTGGGGTTTTGGTTGGTCATGGGGGTTCTTTTTTATCGTTGGTTCTTTTTTTAATTTATTTAGGGGGGATACTTGTGGTTTTTGCTTATTCGGCGGCTTTAGCCGCTGAGCCTTTTCCGGAAGCTTGGGGTAGTCGTTCTGTGTTGGGTTATGTACTGGTGTACTTATTAGGGGTTAGTTTAGTAGCGGGGCTTTTTTGAGGGGGTTGATATGAGGGTTCTTGAGTGGTTGTGGATGGGTTAAAGGAATTTTCTATTTTACGCGGGGATGTTAGTGGTGTAGCTGTAATGTATTCTTCTGGTGGGGGTATGTTGGTTATTTGTGCTTGGGTGTTGCTTTTAACGTTGTTAGTTGTGTTGGAGCTTACTCGTGGTTTAAGTCGTGGGACTCTTCGTGCGGTTTAGATGAGGGTAGGGATGGTGGCTAGGATTAGGGTTAGGAGGAAAATGGTTAGGTATGTTTTAATTATTCCTCGTGCGGTGTCGTTTGTAATTTTTGCTATGGTTGTTTGTGTTAGTGCTAGGCCTTTTGGTCCGAGGGTTTCGAGTCATGTTTTGTCGAGTTGGGTGGCGGCTGATTGTCCTAGGGTAAGTTTAAGTTTTGGGAGTAGTCGGTGAACAACTATGGGGAAGAACCCTAATATATTTGAGAAGTGGTGGGTTATAATAATTGGGGTCACTTTTACTTGTTTGCTTGTTATGTTGGCAAGTTCTATGGCTGTTAGTAGGCCCAGGATTGTTACTATTAGGGCTGCTATTTTTATGATAGTTGGTATTGTTATGATTGGTGTTTTTATTGGTAGGAAATTTTGTGTAATAATAAGTCCTGCGATAATACTTCCTCAGGCGAGTCGTTTGATGGAGTTAATTACTAGTGGGTTGTTTTCGTTGATTGGGGAGAGTGGTAGGAATCGTGGGGTTCCTATAGTTACAAAGTATACTAGTCGGAAACTGTATACTGCGGTAAATGATGTTGCAATTAGTGTTAGAGTTAGGGCTCAGGCGTTTAGATAAGAGGTGTTTAGGGCTTCGATGATTGCGTCTTTAGAGAAGAATCCTGCTAGGAAGGGGGTTCCTGTTAAGGCTAGGCTGCCAATTGTGAAATATGTTGAGGTGGCAGGTATAATATTGAGTAAGCCTCCTATTTTACGGATATCTTGTTCGTCGTTTAGGCTGTGAATGATTGACCCGGAGCATAGGAATAATATGGCCTTGAAGAAGGCGTGGGTGCAGATGTGTAAGAATGCTAGTTGTGGTTGGTTAAGTCCAATTGTGACTATTATTAGGCCTAGTTGACTTGATGTTGAGAAAGCTACGATTTTTTTAATGTCGTTTTGGGTTAGGGCGCAGGTGGCTGTGAATAGGGAGGTTAATGCTCCTAGGCAGAGGCAGGTTGTCAGGGCTAGTTGGTTATTTTCTATAATAGGGTGGAGGCGGATTAGTAGGAAGATTCCTGCGACAACTATAGTGCTTGAGTGGAGTAGGGCAGATACTGGTGTGGGGCCCTCTATGGCGGACGGGAGTCAGGGGTGGAGACCAAATTGGGCTGACTTTCCTGTTGCCGCTAGGGCGAGTCCTATTAGAGGGGTTGTTATGTCAAAGTTTTTTGACAGGGTGAAGATTTGTTGGATTTCTCAGGAGTTGAGGTTTATTGCGAATCAGGCTATGGTTATGATTAGTCCAATATCTCCTACTCGGTTATAGATTACGGCTTGGAGTGCTGCTGTATTGGCGTCTGCTCGTCCGTGCCATCATCCGATGAGAAGGAATGATATAATTCCTACCCCCTCTCAGCCAATGAATAGTTGAAACATGTTGTTGGCTGTAACTAGGATAATTATGGCTACTAGAAATATAAGTAGGTATTTGAAGAATCGGTCAATGTTTGGGTCAGAGTGTATATATCATAGTGCGAATTCTAGAATTGATCAGGTGACGTATAGGGCAATTGGGACGAAAATTAGGGAATAATGGTCGAATTTAAAGCTTATGTTTACGTCGAATGTTTGGGTGTTTATTCATTGTCAGTTTGTAATGATACCTTCTGTTTTTGAGTCTAGGAAAATTATAAGAGGTAGTAGGCTAATGAAGAATGCGGAGCTAACAGCGATTTTAGTTATTTCTGCTATTTTAGATTCTTGTTGGTTAGGGTTGAGTGTTGTAAGTAGTGGATATGTTAGGATGAAAAAGATTAGAAGGAGTGATGAGTGTATAATTAATGTCATTTTAGCTTCCACTTGGATTTGCACCAAGAGTTTCTGGTTCCTAAGACCAGTGGATGAACTGTTATCCTTTGAAAGCGCAAGGAAGCCGCGGATTTTAACCGGGGGCGTAAGGATTAGCAGTACTTACTATTTTCTGTTCTTCCTTGGTGAGTAAGGGGGTTTAAACCCCTGTCTTTAGAATCACAATCTAATATTTTGGTTAAACTATACTTACAGTAGCATCATCCTCATATGAGTTCTGGTTTTGTCACTAATAGGATAACTGGAATTAAATGTAGGGTTATTAATAGGTGTTCTCGGGTATGGAATGGTTGGAGTCCTGTAATATGGTTTGGTGTTGGGCCTCGTTGTGATATTAGGAACATGTATAAGGAGTAGCTGGCTGTAATTAGTGTTCCTAGGCCTGTGAGTAAAATTGTTCATGGGGATCAGTTGAATAGTGTTGTGATAATTATTAGTTCTCCTAATAAGTTGGGTAATGGTGGAAGTGCTAGGTTGGCAAGGTTGGCAATAAATCATCATACTGCGGTTAGTGGAAAAATTACTTGTAGTCCTCGAGCAAGGATTATTGTTCGGCTGTGGGTTCGTTCATATGCTGTGTTGGCTAGGCAGAATAGGGCTGATGATACTAGTCCGTGGGCAATTATTAGGATAATTGCTCCTGAGAACCCTCATGGGGTTTGAATTAGGATTCCTCCTGCTACTAACCCTATGTGGCTCACGGAGGAGTAGGCGATTAGTGATTTTAGGTCTGTTTGTCGGAGGCAAATTGATCCGGTTATGATGATTCCTCAGAGGGCTAGGATAATGAATGGATAGGCTAATTCTTTTGATAGTGGGTCTAGTATAACTATTATGCGAATTATTCCGTATCCGCCTAGTTTTAGTAGGACTGCTGCTAGTACTATTGATCCTGCTACGGGGGCTTCTACGTGTGCTTTTGGTAGTCATAGGTGGACTCCATATAGTGGTATTTTGACTAGGAATGCGATTAAACATCCGGCTCATCAGATTATATGGCCTCAGGAGTTGAGTTGTAGGGGTTGTGAATATTGGAGTACTAGTATTGATAATGTTCCTGTGGATTGTTGGAGGAGGAGTAGGGCTACTAAAAGTGGGAGGGATCCAGCTAGGGTATAGAATAGGAAGTAGGTTCCTGCGTTAAGTCGTTCAGTTTGATTTCCTCATCGGGTAATAATGATGAGGGTTGGGATTAATGTGGCTTCAAATATAATATAAAATATAATGATTTCTGTGGCTCCGAATGCTATAATGAGAAAGGTTTGTAGTGAGGCTAGGAGTGTAATGTATGAACGTTGTCGGCTGATTGGTTCGGGGTTGATGTGGTTTTGGCTGGCTAGAATTATAAGTGGTAATAATCAGCATGTTAGTACTAGAAGAGGGGTTGATAGTGGATCTGTGGCTAGGTATATATTAGAGGAGGTTCATCCGGTTTCGGACACTCATTTTAATCATGTTAGGCTGATGAGGGCAATTAGGAGACTGTGTGCAGTTGTGGTTGTTCATAGTCATTTAGGAGAGGTTAATCAAATTGTTGGAAATAGCATAATTGTAGGGATTAATACTTTTAGCATTGTAGGAGGTTAAGGTTTTGTAGTCGGTCGGTGCCGTGGGTGCGGGCGGTGGCAACTAGTAGTGCTAGGCCAGTGCTTGCTTCGCAGGCAGAGAAGGCTAGGAGTAGTATGGGGGCTGTTGAGAATCCTGTGGATTCAAATTGTAATGCTCATAGGGCTAGTGCAATAAATAAGGATAACATTATTCCCTCTAAGCATAGAAGTGCGGAGAGTAAATGGGTTCGGTGGAATGCTAGTCCTATTAGGCCTAAGATAAATGCTGAGCTAAAGCTAAAATGTACTGGTGTCATAAGGGAGTCGTGGAATTAAACCACGATTTTCTGAGCCGAAATCAGAGGTCTTGTTTTGGACTAACTCCCTATTCTGCTCATTCTAAGCCGCCTTGAGTTCATTCATAAATTAGTCCTAGAGTTAATAGGATTAGGACTGTTGTGGCTCAGAAAAATGTTCCGGTGGGGTTGTGGAGCTGGTCTCCTCAAGGCAGGGGTAGTAGGAGGGCAATTTCTAGGTCGAAGAGAAGGAATAAGATTGCCACTAGGAAGAAGCGTAGTGAGAATGGTAGTCGGGCGGATCCTAGTGGGTCAAATCCACATTCGTATGGTGATAGTTTTTCTGCATCCGGATTTATTTGTGGTAGTCAAAAAGATACGATCCCTAGGATTAAGGATAGGGCTGTTGTAATTACTAGAATAGTTATAATTAGGTTCATTATCTTTCCTTGGGGTTTAACCAAGACTGTGTGATTGGAAGTCACTTGTACTAACTTTAATACTAGAAAGATTATGAGCCTCATCAGTAGATGGATACGTAGAGGAATAGTCATACTACGTCGACAAAGTGTCAGTATCAAGCGGCGGCTTCAAAGCCAAAGTGGTGTTCGGATGTAAAGTGGTATTGGATTTGGCGTAGAAGGCAGATTGCTAGGAAAGTAGATCCAATAATGACGTGTAGGCCGTGGAATCCTGTGGCTACGAAGAATGTTGAACCATAAACTCCGTCTGCGATTGTAAAGGGTGCTTCATAGTATTCTATGGCTTGGAGTGCGGTAAAATAAAGTCCTAGTAAGATGGTTAGTGCTAGGGATTGGATAGCTTGTTTTCGTTCTCCTTCTATAATACTGTGATGAGCTCATGTTACTGTGACTCCTGATGCTAGAAGTACGGCTGTATTGAGGAGTGGCACTTCGAATGGGTCTAGTGGTATAATTCCTGTTGGGGGCCAGCATCCTCCTAGTTCTGGTGTTGGTGCTAGGCTTGAATGATAGAAAGCTCAGAAGAATCCTAGGAAAAAGAATACTTCAGAGGTAATGAATAGAATTATTCCGTATCGTAGTCCTTTTTGTACTGGAGGTGTGTGGTGGCCTTGGAAGGTTCCTTCTCGGATGATGTCACGTCATCATTGATATATAGTGAGAAGTAAGAGAATTATTCCTAGCGTTATTAATGTTGTTGAGTGGAAGTGGAATCAGATTGCTAAGCCGGATGTTATTAGTAGGGCAGCGATAGCTCCGGTTAGTGGTCATGGGCTTGGATCAACTATGTGATAGGCATGTGCTTGGTGGGCCATTAAACGTTTTCTTGTAGGTACAGGCTCAGGAGAAGTACAAATACATAGGCTTGAATTATTGCGACTGCAACTTCTAATAGTGTAAGTAGGAAGAGTACTGTGGCGGTTAGAATTGCCACTGTTGGTATTATTGGTAAAAGGACAAATGCGGCTGTGGCGATGAGTTGGATTAGTAGGTGACCTGCAGTTAGGTTGGCTGTGAGTCGAACCCCTAGGGCTAATGGTCGGATAAATAGACTAATTGTTTCAATAATAATTAGTACAGGAATCAGTGGGATGGGTGTTCCTTCTGGCAGTAAGTGTCCTAGGGCGACGGTTGGTTGGTTTCGCATTCCAATAATTACTGTAGCGAGTCATAGTGGTACGGCAAATCCTATATTTAGTGATAGTTGTGTTGTTGGTGTAAATGTGTATGGTAATAGGCCAAGCATATTGATTGTGATTAGGAAGATTATTAGTGAGGCTAGTAGTAGTGCTCATTTATGTCCTCCTACGTTCAGTGGTAATATTAATTGATTTGTAAATCGATTAATGAATCATCCTTGGATTGTAATGAGTCGATTGTTGATTCATCGAGATGATGGGGTTGGATAAAGTACTCAGGGCAGTGCGATTGCGATAGCAATTAGTGGAACTCCTAGGTAGGACGGGCTTGCAAATTGGTCAAAAAAGCTTACTATCATGGTCAGTCTCAGGATTCAGTTTTGTGTTTTTCAGCACTTATTGGGGTTGGTTCGTTTGGTGAGGTGTGGCTTAAGATTTTGGTTGGGATAATAGTTAGGAAAATTAATCATGAAAACATTAGAATTGCAAATCAGGGGGCTGGGTTTAGTTGTGGCATTTCACTAGAGGTGGTCGGGAATCACCAATCTTTGGCTTAAAAGGCCAATGCTTGTCCAATATTTAGCTTCCTAGCGAGGCGAGTTCTAGTGTTAATGAGGATCATGTTTCGAAGTGTTCTAGTGGTACTGCTTCAATTACGATTGGTATAAAGCTATGGTTGGCCCCGCAAATTTCAGAGCATTGCCCGTAGAACAGTCCTGGGCGTGAGATTATAAAGGCAGTTTGATTAAGTCGTCCTGGGACTGCGTCTATTTTTACGCCTAGGGACGGGACGGCTCAGGAGTGTAGTACGTCTTCAGCGGATACTAGGACACGAATTAGGGAATCTACTGGAACAACTATTCGGTTGTCTGTTTCTAGAAGTCGGAATTGTCCTGGGGTTAGGTCTTGGGTTGGTACTATATAAGAGTCAAATTCTAGGTTTTCGTAATCTGTATATTCGTAGCTTCAGTATCATTGATGTCCTATTGCTTTAATTGTTAGGTGGGGGTCATTGATTTCGTCTATAAGATACAGAATGCGTAAGGAGGGTAGGGCAATTAATACTAGAATAATGGCTGGGAGGATGGTTCATACAATTTCGATTTCTTGGGAGTCTAGGATGTATTTGTTAGTAAGTTTAGTTGAAACCATTGCAACAATAATATATAGTACTAAAGTGCTAATTAGGAATACGATTATTAGTGCGTGGTCGTGGAAGTGGAGAAGTTCTTCTATAACGGGTGATGCCGCGTCTTGGAATCCTAGCTGTGTTGGATGTGCCATTAAGCCTTAGGCTTAAGACATGCAGGGGTTCAACCTACAATTTCACCTTGACAAGGTGATGTAATTTGCATTTTACTAATGTCTTTAGAAGGAAGTGGCAGAGTGGTTATGTGGCTGGCTTGAAACCAGCATATGGGGGTTCAATTCCTCCCTTTCTCGTCAGTATGGTTGAATTTGTACAAATGCTGGTTCTTCGTATGTGTGGTAAGGAGGAGGGCAGCCGTGAAGTCATTCTACGTTTGTTGCTGTTAATTCTACGGATAATACTTCTCGTTTAGCGGCAAAGGCTTCTCATAGAATAAATAGGAATATGATTACTGCTACTAAAGAAATTAATGACCCAATAGATGATACTGTGTTTCATAAGGCATAGGCGTCTGGGTAGTCAGAATATCGTCGTGGTATGCCTGCTAGGCCTAGGAAATGTTGTGGGAAGAATGTGAGGTTAACTCCAATAAACATAATTCCAAAGTGGATTTTTGTTCAGGCGTTGTGAAGGGTATATCCGGTTAGTAGGGGGAATCAGTGGACGAAGGCTGCTATAATGGCGAACACGGCACCTATTGATAATACATAGTGGAAGTGTGCAACTACGTAGTAAGTATCATGAAGGACAATGTCTAGGGATGAATTAGATAGGACGATTCCTGTTAGGCCACCTACTGTAAATAGGAAAATAAATCCTAGGGCTCATAGTATGGGTGTTTCTCATTTAATGGATCCTCCATGGAGAGTAGCTAATCAGCTAAATACTTTTACACCTGTTGGGATCGCGATAATTATTGTTGCGGATGTGAAGTATGCACGAGTATCTACGTCTATACCAACGGTGAATATGTGGTGAGCTCATACGATGAACCCTAGAAGACCAATAGCCATTATAGCTCAGACCATTCCTATATACCCGAATGGTTCTTTTTTGCCTGAATAATAGGCTACAACATGGGAAATAATTCCGAACCCTGGAAGAATTAGGATATAAACTTCTGGGTGTCCAAAGAATCAGAATAAGTGTTGGTAAAGGATTGGGTCTCCTCCGCCTGCCGGGTCGAAGAATGTGGTATTAAGGTTTCGATCTGTTAGGAGTATTGTAATTCCGGCAGCTAAGACTGGTAGAGATAGAAGGAGTAGTACGGCGGTTACAAGCACGGATCAGACGAATAATGGTGTTTGATATTGGGTAATAGCTGGGGGTTTTATGTTAATAGTTGTGGTAATAAAATTAATTGCCCCTAGAATTGATGACACACCTGCTAAATGGAGTGAGAAAATTGTTAGGTCTACTGATGCTCCTGCGTGAGCCAGGTTTCCTGCAAGGGGTGGATATACCGTTCATCCTGTCCCAGCCCCGGCTTCGACACCAGAAGAAGCTAATAGTAGCAAGAATGATGGAGGTAATAATCAGAAGCTTATGTTATTTATTCGTGGGAATGCTATGTCTGGGGCTCCGATTATAAGGGGTACAAGTCAGTTTCCGAATCCTCCAATAAGGATTGGCATTACTATAAAGAAAATTATTACGAAGGCGTGGGCGGTAACGATAACATTATAAATTTGATCATCGCCTAGAAGTGATCCAGGTTGGCTAAGTTCAGCCCGAATAAGAAGGCTTAGAGCGGTTCCTACTATTCCGGCTCAGGCACCGAATACAAGATAAAGGGTACCAATGTCTTTGTGGTTAGTAGAGAAGAATCAGCGCGTGATTGCCACAGGTAGGGTGGCCGAGAGTTTAGGCGGTGGGTTGTAGCCCCGAAGACAGAGGTTTGAATCCTCTTCCTATCAGCCCTGTGGTGAGACACATCGGATTGCAAATCCGAAGACGTAGATTAATACTCTGCCGGGGCTTTTCCCGCCTTGCTGGGCTAGGCGGCGGGAAAAGTAGATGGATGCTCGTTGGTTTGAGCGCTTAGCTGTTAACTAAGAGTTTGTAGGATCGAGGCCTTCTCATCTAGTGAGGCTTTAGCTTAATTAAAGTGTCTGATTTGCAATCAGGAGATGCAAGTTAATTTCTTGTAAGTCTTAGTCAGGGACTAGAAGATTTTCACTTCTACTTAGAGCTTTGAAGGCTTTTGGTCTAATATTATCCTAAGTCCCTAAGCGGTTAGTGCTATGATGTTTGGGGTTAATGGTAGTAGTGCTAGGGCAGCTGTGATGAACATGGCTAAGGGGAGGGAGATTTGGGTTGTGTTGGTTCGTCAAGGGGTAGTAGAGTTGGTTGTGTTAGGGGAGATGGTTAGTGTTATTGCGTAGCATAGTCGTAGGTAGAAGTATAAGCTAATTAAAGCAGTTAGGGCTATGGCTGTGGCTACGATGGGGAGTTCTTGTTTTGCCAGTTCTTGCAGGATTAGTCATTTTGGTATGAATCCTGTGAGTGGTGGTAGGCCTCCTAGCGAAAGTAGTACTAGAGCAGTTATTGATACTAGGATAGGGCTTTTTGATCAAGTTGTTGCTAATGTGCTGATTTTTGTTGTTAGTGATGTTTTTATAGTTAGGAATGCCGCGGAGGTTATAATAATGTATGCTCCTAGTGCGATTAGTGTGAGTTGTGGGGCATATTGGATGATAATAATTATTCATCCTATATGTGCGATTGATGAGTAGGCTAGGATTTTTCGGATTTGGGTTTGGTTTAATCCTCCTCATCCGCCTACTAGTGTGGAGGTGATTCCTAATAGTGTTAGTAGTGATGGGTCGATGGTTTGTGCTGTTTGGGTGATTAGTGCGAATGGGGCGAGTTTTTGTCAGGTGGAGAGGATTAGTCCTGTTAGTAGGTCTAGGCCTTGTAGTACTTCTGGTATTCAGAAATGTATTGGTGCAAGTCCGATTTTAAGTGCTAGGGCAGTTATGAATATTGTGCTGGCGATGGGGTTTGATAGGTCGTTGATGGATCATTCTCCAGTTATTCAGGCGTTTGTTGTGCTTGCGAATAGAATTATTGCTGCTGCGGTGGCTTGGGTTAGGAAATATTTGGTTGTTGCTTCTACTGCGCGGGGGTGATGGTGTTGTGCTATTAGTGGGGTAATTGCTAGTGTGTTAATTTCTAGGCCTATTCAGGCTAGGAGTCAGTGAGAGCTAGCGAAGGTAAGGGTGGTTCCTAGTCCTAGGCTGGATAATAGGATTGCAAGTACGTACGGATTCATTGGCGGAGGAGGGATTTTAACCGTCATGTTCGGGGTATGGGCCCGAAAGCTTTATTAGCTGACCCCGTCTGTAGAAGGTGGTGTAGAGGAAGCACCGAGAGTTTTGATCTCTTGAGTATGGGTTCGATTCCCTTCTTTCTAGGAACTGAGGGGATTTTAACCCCTATAATTCACTCTATCAAAGTGGTCCTTGGGCGTTCAGGCACAGTTCCTTTGGGTTTATAGTTGTGGGGGGAGTCCTGCTAGTGCAATTGGTAGGGCGGTGTGTCATAGTACGAAGGCAAGTGTTAGGGGGAGGAAGTTTTTTCACACTAGATGTATTAGTTGGTCATATCGAAATCGTGGGTATGAGGCTCGTACTCATAGGAATATAATGGAAAGGAGTGCGGCTTTGGTTATGAGGTTGATTGTTGTGATTTCGGGGATGCTTGGGATGTGTGAGGCGCCTAGGAATAGGACTGCTGAAAGAGTATTTATTAGGAGGATGTTGGCGTATTCGGCAAGGAAAAAGAGTGCGAATGTTCCTCCTGCATATTCTACGTTGAAGCCAGATACTAGTTCTGATTCTCCTTCTGTTAGATCAAATGGTGCTCGATTTGTTTCGGCTAGTGTTGAGATATATCATATTGCAGCTAGGGGTCAGGCAGGGGCGAGTAGTCAAATGCTTTCTTGTGTGATGTTAAATGTTTGTAGGGTATATCCTCCTGAAAAGATAATTACGGAGAGGAGAATTAATCCTAGGCTAACTTCGTATGAAATTGTTTGGGCTACGGCGCGTAGAGCCCCAATTAGTGCATATTTTGAATTTGATGCCCATCCTGACCCTAGAATTGAGTATACTGCAAGGCTTGATAGTGCTAAGATGAATAGGATTCCTAGGTTGAGGTCGGTTACTGGGTGAGGTATGGGTATTGGTGCTCATAGGGTTATGGCTAGGGTTAGTGCAAGTATGGGGGTGGCTAGAAATAGAAATGGGGATGAAGTGGATGGACGTACGGGTTCTTTAATAAATAGTTTTACGCCGTCTGCAATTGGTTGTAGTAATCCGTAGGGTCCTACCACGTTTGGTCCTTTTCGTAGTTGTATATAACCTAGTACTTTTCGTTCAACGAGTGTTAGGAAGGCTACTGCTAGGAGTACTGGTACGATGTAGGCTAGGGGATTAATCAGATGGGTTATTAAGGTGTTTAGCATAACTGGGAAGAGGATTTGAACCTCTGGTTAAAAGGGCTTAGGCCTTTCGCAATTTACCATGCTCTGCCACCCCAGTATGTCCTTATTTTGGCTGGTTTGAGTTTTGGCTCTCCCTTTGTTTTATTTATTTGTTTTCATAAATTAGGGGTGGGGCGTGCTTTAAGCATGGGTCCCTCTTTTCCGATCCTTTCGTACTAGGAAAAGTAGCGTTACAGATAGAAACTGACCTGGATTGCTCCGGTCTGAACTCAGATCACGTAGGACTTTAATCGTTGAACAAACGAACCCTTAATAGCGGCTGCACCATTAGGATGTCCTGATCCAACATCGAGGTCGTAAACCCTCTCGTCGATATGGACTCTGGGAGAGGATTGCGCTGTTATCCCTAGGGTAACTTGGTTCGTTGATCGGCTTTATTAGCCGGATCATGTTTGGTCAGATGTTCTGTGGCTTAGAGATGTTTCTCTTGGTTTTAGGAGGTTTAGTCCCAGTCCACTTGGAGGCTGTTTTTTCCTCCGTGGTCGCCCCAACCGAAGGTAAAATTTCATTTATCCACGAAGTTTTTGCTTTTATTGTTGAGTTGCTTTACGTGGTTGAATTTTGTACCTTAAGCTCCAAAGGGTCTTCTCGTCTTGTATTATTATACCCGCTTCTGCACGGGTAGATCAATTTCACTGACTGGAAAGGGGAGACAGTTAAGCCCTCGTTTAGCCATTCATACAGGTCTCTATTTAAAAGACAAGTGATTGCGCTACCTTTGCACGGTCAAAATACCGCGGCCGTTAAACTTGTAGTCACTGGGCAGGCTGGACCTCCTATACTTGGTTGTGTTGCAGGAGGCGATGTTTTTGGTAAACAGGCGAGGCTTGTGTTTGCCGAGTTCCTTCCTTTTCTTTTAGTCTTTCCTTTGGTGCACTCCAGTGTAGGGGTAACGATGGTTTGGTTGTGGGTTTTTCTTGATTTTTTTGTAGTTCACATTACTCTCTTGGGTTGAGTTCGTTAGTTGCCAATGGTTGGTCCGGTTTGGCTTACACTTGTGCTTGGAGAAGGGCGGGCCTTCTTGTTACTCATTTTAGCATAATCTCTTCCATGGGGGCATGGATTGGCCTAATATTGTTTAGGGGAGTAAGATTTTTTATCGGGATAATAAACTTTTATCTGTCTGAGCTTTAACGCTTTCTGTTTAGGTGGCTGCTTTTAGGCCCACTAGAACAGTATGTTTTGTATATTATGATCTTTATCCTCCTGAGAAGGTTGTGTCCTTTGTTAAAGGGGCTGTACCCCCTTTAACTAACTTTCGTATATTTCTCTGTATCTTGTTTGTGCTTGTTTGATTTGAGGAGTACGAAGCTGAACTTCTATCCATTTCTTAGGCAACCAGCTATCACCAAGTTCGGTAGGTCTGTCACTTCTACCCGGAGCTCTTCCCACTCTTTTGCCACAGAGACGGGTTAGCCCTTAATAGGCTGTCTCGGGGTAGCTCACTTGGTTTCGGGGCTTCAAACTAAAGGTCTCTTTGCTTGAGTGTACTGGCTAAATCATGATGCAAAAGGTACAAGGTTAAGTCTTTGCTTTGTGATGCTTATATGGGTTATTTCATTTCTCTTTCAGCTTTCCCTTGCGGTACTGTTTCTATTGCTTTGGTATAATCTTTTCTGTCTCCCATACTAAGATAAAAAAATGGTTTAAGTTTTGTGTTGAGTTTATTTTGTCTTATTTATATTGTTTAGTTATTGAGTGGTTAAGCTAGCTATTTGGCTCAGGGTGATCCAACTTGCATGGATGTCTTCTCGGTGTAAGTGAGATGCTTGACTAACTCAGCCACGCCCTGGGTTTGGTCCAAGTGCACCTTCCGGTACACTTACCGTGTTACGACTTGCCTCCCCTTGTCAGTGCTTTTGTATTAGGTATATTTTAGTGCGTTTTGACGGGGGAGAGTGACGGGCGGTGTGTACGCGTCTCAGAGCCGGGTTCAAAGGGACACTCTATTTCCCTTTTACTACTAAATCCTCCTTCAAGTACTATTTCATGGTACGTGTTCGTAATATTCTGTGGTAGAAAATGTAGCCCATTTCTTTCCACTTCATGCGCTACACCTCGACCTGACGTTTTGGGTTGTGCCCATTTTGCTTACTTTTATTTCCTTCACAGGGTGAGCTGACGACGGCGGTATATAGGCTGGGATGGCTAGAAGTGGTGAGGTTAAACGGGGGTTATCGGTTCTAGAACAGGCTCCTCTAGGGGGATCTGAGACACCGTCAGGTCCTTTGGGTTTTAAGCTAATGCTCGTAGTACCCTGGCGGACATCTAATTGTAGTTGGATGTTTAAGTTTATGGCTGAGCATAGTGGGGTATCTAATCCCAGTTTGTTTCTCAGCTTTCGTGGGTTCAGGTAATTTGTTAAAGCTACTTTCGTGTTAGGGCTTCGGACACCTAGAAGCGTATGACGGCCGAGGGGCCATTTGGCTTTATTTTTGACTGTCCTTAACCACCCTTTACGCCGTTACATTATCAACTAGGGTCTCTCGTCTAACCGCGGTGGCTGGCACGAGTTTTACCGGCCCTTTTAACACTAACTGAGTCAAGTTTTCACTTATAGCTTAATGTTTATCACTGCTGAATTCCCTTGGGGGTGTGGCTTGGCCAGGCGTCTTGGGCTAATGTTTGTGCCTGATGCCCGCTCCTCGTCCCCGGGCGGGGGATTAAGGGCATATTCACTGGGTTGCGGAGACTTGCATGTGTAAGTTGAGTTAGAGCTGATAATAAGGTCGGGACCATGCCTTTGTGCATGCGGAGTTTTTTAGGACTCATCTTAGCATCTTCAGTGCTATGCTTTGTGTTAAGCTACGCTAGC